GCACCGACTATTAGAAATCCGCCAATCCACATGTGGTGTGTGAACAAGGAAAGTTGTGTACCATAGTCAGTAGCTAGGTATGGATAGGGGGGCATAGAGTACATATGATGAGCTACAACAATGGTTGTCGAGCCTAGCATAGCTAGGTTAAGAGATAATTGAGCATGCCATGACGTTGTTAAGATTTCATAGAGACCCTTATGGCCTTGTCCTGTAAATGGGCCTTTGTGAGCTTCCAAAATATCTTTAAGTCCATGGCCAATACCCCAGTTGGTCCTATACATATGACCTGCAATTAGGAAAAGAATAGCAATAGCTAAGTGATGGTGCGCAATATCGGTCAGCCATAGACCACCGTTTACTGGATCTAGTCCTCCGCGAAAAGTAAGAAATTCTGCGTATTTGGACCAATTTAAGGTGAAAAATGGGGTTGCTCCTTCGGCAAAACTAGGATAAAGTTGAGCCAAAAGGTCGCGATTCAAGATAAATTCATGAGGAAGTGGTATCTCTTTAGGATCAACCCCGGCGTCAAGAAATTGGTTAATTGGTAAAGATACATGAATTTGGTGTCCCGCCCAAGAAAGAGACCCAAGTCCTAATAATCCCGCTAAGTGGTGATTCAACATGGATTCTACATCTTGGAACCAGGCCAATTTTGGAGCGGCTTTGTGATAATGGAACCAACCAGCAAAAAGCATTAACGATGCAAAAATCAATGCACCAATTGCAGTACAATAAAGTTGTAATTCACTAGTTATTCCAGAGGCTCGCCAAATCTGAAAAAACCCAGAGGTTATTTGGATTCCTCGGAAACCCCCGCCTACATCACCATTCAATATTTCTTGCCCTACTATTGGCCAAACTACCTGAGCACTCGGTCCAATGTGAGTAGGATCACTTAGCCATGCTTCATAATTGGAAAAACGGGCACCATGGAAGTACATGCCACTCAACCAAAGAAAGATAATGGAGAGTTGCCCGAAATGAGCACTAAAGACTTTTCGAGAGATCTCCTCCAAATCACCGGTATGACTATCGAAATCGTGAGCATCAGCATGTAGGTTCCAGATCCAAGTGGTAGTATCAGGGCCCTTAGCTAGTGTTCTTGAGAAATGGCCGGGTCTGGCCCATTCCTCAAAAGATGTTTTTACAGGATCCCTATCCACAATAATTTTTACTTCTGGTTCCGGCGAACGAATAATCATTAAGTCCTCCTCTTTCCGGACAAGACATACAAAGAGACCTGCCAACTGTCTTTTTAGTGAATCTTTGAAAGATAGATTTTGAAAGATAGATATTATGATTAGTTCTTTTCTTTACTATCTACCGTCCTTCTATTTTTTTTTAGTTATTCACTGGAGCAATTATATATTGAAGTCAATCCTAGGCAAGTGTTCGGATCTATTATGACATAAGGATTAGGTGCCTAACGGACATTGTATATCTTAAAAAAAAATATATATATATATATTTCCCGACGTAAGAAAAAAATCTTTTTAAAATTTAATAAACTGGTGTATTTTTTTGAGAGTATAAACTCCTATCTACATCTACTTTCCTTGAGCGTAATATAGGATTTTTTATTTGATTCTAAATTCCAAAATAACTCATTAGAATTATTAATTATTAATAAGATGGTCTTGATATATTAGCAGTATTTATATTGCCCCTCTTTTTATTCGCTTTATTACTTCTATTCTAGACCCTATCCCTAATGGTTTATCCTTATAAAATATCATATAAAATAGAAGGTAGAAGAAAGACGAACGGGATATAATGAAATTCTTGATTCGATCTTACGACCTAATTTATTTGATTAATGGATCAACAACCAAACCACCCATTTTATGAAAAAGGAACGTGGTCTTATTCAAATTCAAAGCGCTTCGTAATCTTCAACCAGTTCTGTGCTTCAATATAATTTCCTGGAGTAAGCGCTATAGCTTGTTTCCAATACTCAGCAGCTTGATCAAACCAAGCTTCTGCAATTTCTGAATCACCCTGTAGAATGGCCTGTTCTCCTCGGTCGGAATAGGCAGTTCCTTCCCCTAGAACCGTACTTGAGAGTTTCCTACCTCATACGGCTCAGAAATTGCTATCTTAATTTCCCCTATCTTAACTGAATTCGATTTTTGAAAAATCGATCCAATTTGTTCTTGGGTTAAGCAGAAGAAGTTAATTACCTAAGTTTCAAACCCTAATTTTTATCACTAATCAGTTTGATCTTTTTTCCCACTTTCAGAAGAATGAAGCATAGATAGATCGAGAGCCTTCGTTCGAATTTTCTGAAAAGTAACTATCCCGGTTTCATATATGAAATCCCTATAGAATCCTTGAAAAAGACTTTTTCCCATAAGATAAGAAAGAAAAAAGAACTTACTATCTTTGGGATCTGATACTACACCGCTGCTTAATCCCTTAGTGGATCGGCTCTATTACATAAGCAGATTCCTAAACTTTGCCCCATATCATGGGATAAGTAAGCAGTTTTTTTTAGTTGTATCGACCAAGTGGCTCACTAATTGATCTTTACGGTGCTTTCTCTATCAATTTGAGAACTTTATCCATAGAGTAGTAGTATAGGCCATACTTTCTTCCTTTTTTGATTCTCGTGAAGTGTCTTTCCTTCCTACAGCTGATAGGGAAAAATCGTTGTTTTTACGACCCCTATGTAGAAAGACCTTTTTGGCTAGTATTTACTAGAAAATTGGATTCCTTCTTATTTTCTTTCTATAGTGGAGATAGTCGCACGTAATGACAGATCACGGCCATATTATTAAAAGCTTGCGGTAAGAAGGGGTTTCGTTCTAGTGCCCGGAAATAATATTCCAAAGCCTTTGTATGCTCTCCATTGCTTGTGTGTATAAGGCCTATGTTATAGAGTATATAACTTCGATCGTACGGATCGATTTCTAGTCGCGTAGCTTCATAATAATTTTGCAAAGCTTCCGCATAATTTCCTTCGGATTGAGCCAACATCCGTTACGGTCGTTCATTCTATTCAAAAAATCTCCGTTCCAAAACCGTACATGAGGTTTTCATCTCATACGGCTCCTCCCTTCTGTACATAGTACTAAGCGAAATAATCTATAGAATCAAATTAGTCCCGTCTCATTATGGACCGAAAGGGGCTGGTATTTTTCCAAGAAATCTCTAGCCAACCTTCCCGCAAGAGGTTTTTCTTAACACCAATGAATTCTATTAATGCTAGAGGAAAATGATAGCTCCAAGAATTTCTTTGTTCTCAACGCCTTCTATTTAGAGGAATTAGCCACTTCAACGATCTTTGATGGTTATAGGGGTATCCAAAGTACAAACCTGATGGTTGTTTATTATCCCAACCATTCTTCCCAGCCCTGATATCGATCAGGAAAGGGTTAATTTCTAACAAAGTTTTTCTCTTGTTGATTCCTATTTTTAGGTGTAGTGCTTTTGTCCCCTATGTGCTGCCTATTGGTACTAATAGAGTAGGATTGGCCTGTAATCCATAACCTATCCTGTTAGGTGTAACCTTTCGCTCAATACTTAAATCTACAATTGAAGCATCTGAGGCCGCATCAATCGAGGATACACGATAGAAGGAATTGTTAATTAACCTCACCTTCCCAAAGCGTGGGTTTGCTTTACTAATTTTGTTCTCTCTATGCGAACCCCCTCTCTTTATCATAAGACTGAGGTGTAGGTAGGGCTAAAAAAACAAAAAAAAGAGTCAAATCGCACCATCTCTATAATAAGTAAATGCCCTTTTTTCCCCTGAGGTTGTTGGAATTATTCGCAATAAAATATTGGCTACAATTGAGGAGGTCTTATCAATGAAATTTCCATTTACACGGGATCTAGGCATAATTCCCAACCCATTCTATGATAGAATTGTTTTCATTCCTTCACAAAATAACATAAAAACAAACATTATAACTAGATCGATCCATATGCTCTAAATCGATAAGAGAGGTATGGATTTTCCGCTCAGCTTTAATTTTTTCCTTTTCCTTCTGTTTGGACAAGAAGAGATATTAAATATTTGACTAAGACTGGGTTTGATTCCACTTTCCTATTTCTCAACAACAACTTCGCTCATCAGCTATTTCGTGTTTTCAAAGTTATTAATTGTCTCATACCTTATTTTCGATTTCGATAGTCTAGTGTAGCGTACCTTATGCAAACAGAATTCTAATGTTTCTTTATTTTATTATGGAATAAGAAGAATTCTTCCATTCTCTTTTTCTTTGGTTTTAGGAAAACCCAAACTAAAACTTTTATAGGGAGAGCAATTCCTAGTAAAAAAATCCTGGATCCTTCCACTTAACTTAGATCAAAAGGAATTTTTCCAATAGAACTATGGAACCCCTGAGCGGTTGTACTTGTACTGCAGGAATAGGAAAACTCGCTATTCACTCAGTTTATTTGCCATAATAAGATTATGTGGGAGAGATGGCCGAGCGGTTCAAGGCGTAGCATTGGAACTGCTATGTAGACTTTTGTTTACCGAGGGTTCGAATCCCTCTCTTTCCGTTTTTCTTAATTCATCAACGTTAAGGAGCACAGTGTATCAAATAAAATAACAATTTATTCCAGCAATAATACCCTTATTTAATGGAAATAGAAATTCTCTATAGCAAATTACTGTGGTATATAAAATACACATAGAGAAAAGAACAAAAAAGAAAAAAGGATCCTCGGGTTAATCCATTTTTGCTAGTTGAGTAGGAAAATACGAATTAGGGCCTTAGGTCGATTTAGTTCGGGGAAAGGGGAAGAAAATTCTATGAACCTTTCCTTTTTTCGTTAAGTTCAAGTCTGACGAGAGTAATATTCTACAACTAACAACTCATTTATTTTGAGACCTACCCACTTCCTATCTAGGATTTTATTTACTAGTCCTTTATATTCCAATGTGTCAATCGTCAAATGCTTTGGCAATTTTCCCGGGTCGGATGAAGCAATAGAATTTTGAACCAGACTTTGTGATCTTTGGTTATCTTTCGTAGTAATAATATCTCGGGGTTTGCAACGAAAACTTGGTATATTAACTATACGACCATTAACCAAAATATGTCTATGGTTGACTAATTGGCGGGCCCCAGGAATGGTTGCCGCCATACCCAATCGAAAAAGGATATTATCCAAACGCATTTCAAGTAATTGTAGTAAAACCTGACCTGTGGACCTTTTTGCTTTTCCAGCGATATGTACATATCTAAGTAATTGTCGTTCTGTCAGACCATAATGAAAACGCAATTTCTGTTTTTCTTGAAGACGAATACGATATTGCTCCTTTTTCCCAGAATGGAATTTCTTTTTCAGATTACTTCCGGATTTAGGTGTTTTTCTAGTGAGTCCTGGTAAAGTTCCCAGACGGCGTATTTTTTTTAAACGAGGTCCTCGATAACGGGACATGAAGACTCCTTTTTTATTTTATTGAAATTTCATTTTACACAATTAATTTCATTGTATTTACATTACGGAATACATCGAAATTAAAACTGAATTAAACTAAAGGATAAACAGAATAAAATCAACTAAAGTACCATAAAAAATAGAATTCCATCAACATCTGGATTTTTTGTATATATATTATTTATTTTATTGTTTTGTATCTAGTAAAATTGTAAGGTAGAAAACAAAAAAGATCCTGGATTCCCCATTTAATCCGAAAAAAAAGAGATTCTTGTTCGTAGAACATCGATAAAGAAAAAAAAGCCGACTATCGGATTTGAACCGATGACCCTCGCATTACAAATGCGATGCTCTAACCTCTGAGCTAAGTGGGCTTAGATAGCAGAAATAGTGTAACAAATAGAAATAGGTATAGTATAGAAATCCATAAAATCTGAGATCTTAGTTATTAATCTTAGCTATTAACTAGTTCTCAATTTGAAGTTCTACTTAAAAAAATACTAGAACTTTTTAAAGATAAAGTTAGCTTGATATGCTTAACTAGAGGATATCCTTAAATAAAAGTATAGAATTTATTGAACTTTCTTTTTATTTCTCTAATTCGCAAATCTTTTTTTCTAAGAGTTGATTCCAATTTCTATATTGAATTGGATTTCAGATATTTTCAATTTGATATAGCTCGGACGAATAATCTAATACATAGAAAAGAAATATATATATTATGAAATATATTAAAGATATAATAATATATATATATATTAAAGAAATAATAAGGAGAAAATACGAATTTATTGGCGTTTTCATTCGATCATTGTAGACATTTTTTAGATCTTTTTTTATTTGTTAATAATTTGAGGATTCCTATTTCTCTAAGGAGAACATAAAGTCATAGCAAATAAAATTGCCAATTCTGAGTAGAAAAAAAATGAATATCAAGCGTTATAGTATGATTTTTAATACTCTAAAAAAGTAAGATGAGCGGTGGGGGAGAGAAAAATTTTTGGATATAGTGATTCGGATTGAATTGCAAATACAGCAACGATAGAATCAATGCAATTCTGAATTGCAATAAACAAGCGTAGTCTCTCAAATAGAATCGAACTGCTAGATGACGTCGAGTGATGAATTCAACGATTCCAAAAAAAGCTAAGAGATGGATGAAATTACGCAAGGAATCCAGGTCTCAAAAAAAAAGGAAAATGGGGATATGGCGAAATCGGTAGACGCTACGGACTTGATTGTATTGAGCCTTAGTATGGAAACCTGCTAAGTGTTAACTTCCAAATTCAGAGAAACCCTGGAATTAAAAAAGGGCAATCCTGAGCCAAATCCGTGTTTTGAGAAAACAAGGGGTTCTCGAACTAGAATCCAAAGGAAAAGGATAGGTGCAGAGACTCAATGGAAGCTGTTCTAACGAATCGAGTTAATTAGGTTGTTTTGGTAGTGGAACTCCTTTAAAATTAGAGAAAGAAGGGATTTATACATCTAATAAACACGTATAGATACTAACATAGCAAACGATTAATCACAGAATCTATAGTATAACATAGGTTCTTTATTCTTTTTTAGAATGAAATTAGGAAGGATTATGAAATAAAAATTGAATAAATTTTTTAGAATTATTGTGAATCCATTCTAATTGAATCTTGAGTAATCAAATCCTTCAATTTAAAGTACTCGAGATCTTTTAAAAAGTGGATTAATCGGACGAGGACAAAGAGAGAGTCCCATTCTACATGTCAATACTGACAACAATGAAATTTCGAGTAAAAGGAAAATCCGTCGACTTTATAAGTTGTGAGGGTTCAAGTCCCTCTATCCCCAAATCCTTTTTTATTCCCTAACTATCCTCTTTTATTCCCTAACTATAGTATTTATCCTCTTTTTTTCTTTTTATCAATGGGTTTAAGATTCATTAGCTTTCTCATTCTACTCTTTCACAAAGGAGCGCGAAGAGAACTCAATGGATCTTATCCTATTCATTGAATAGATTTCTTTTTTATTAGAGTATCCGCAAGGACTCTCGGTTATTAACTCTATTTTTAAGTATTATTAAGTAAGCCATGCACAATGCATAGGACCACCCCTCCCAAATTCCAATTT